GATGATAGAAAGAGAGAATAAAGATCTCAATGATATATGATTCCAATATGTATGGTTTATGAAAAATCACCCCATAAAAAAAGGCAGTGTGATAAAGCATCAACATCAATATACAATAAATATAAAAAATATAAATTAGAATATCTATAATATCAAATATAATATATTATTATAATATTTTATATTAATATAATAAAATATTATACATATAAATACATATAAATATAACATAAATATAATATATAATATAATAATAATAATAAATAGAATGAATATATGATCATAATAATCAAGAATCTAAATATAAATAATTACTAAAAAATAGAAATAATTACTAAATAATAATAATCTAATCAATATAGAGATTATCTATCTAATAAGATAGATAAATAAATAATAAGATAGAATAAGGATATAAATAATAGAAACATAGATGAATAATTGAATCGAGCTTCGGGTTAAGAAAACTGAGGAGATTGACTCAGAAACAAATAACTGATTTTGTTGGGAGCTCCATTGCAGAGTTCAGGCCTAAGCATTAATGGAGAAGCTATGGGAACGATGGAACCTGTGACTACATAGGATTTGATTGAAAAAGAATCAATCCTAATGATTCATTGGGTAGGATGGCGGAATGAACCAAGAATAACATAGATTTCTTCTGACTAGTCATAAAATGACCCTACAAATAAAAGAGAAAAGAGTCAATATTCGCCCGCGTAACCTTTTGTTTTATATTTTTTCTTTTTATATTTATTTTTTTTATTTCAATTTCTATTTCATTTATTTTTCATTTATTGTATGACTTTTTGGATGATTCAATATGAGGTAAAGTTAAATACTTTAGAAAATTTTTGAAAAGTAAAAGAAATAAGCATTATCCATAAACAAACACGTCTAGTGATTCGCGAGGAGCTGGATGAGAAGAAACTCTCATGTCCGGTTCTGCAGTAGAGATGGAATTCAGAAACAACCATCAACTATGACCCAAAAAGAACCAGATTTCGTAAACAACATAGAGGTAGAATGAAGGGAATATCTTGCCGAGGCAATCATATTTGTTTCGGAAGATATGCTCTTCAGGCACTTGAACCTGCTTGGATCACAGCTAGACAAATAGAAGCAGGGCGAAGATCAATGACACGATATGCACGTCGTGGTGGAAAGGTATGGGTACGTATCTTTCCCGACAAACCTGTTACAGTAAGACCTATGGAAACACGTATGGGTTCGGGGAAGGGATCCCCCGAATATTGGGTATCCGTTGTTAAACCGGGCCGAATACTTTATGAAATAAGTGGAGTATCAGAAACTGTAGCCAAAGCAGCTATGAAAATAACTGCATGCAAAATGCCTATACGAACTCAATTTGTTATTTCAGGATCAGGATAGGTAAACAAAAGTAAGTAAAGGTGTATTGAGAATGAAAAAACAAACGCGGATTTCTTTATCTCTGGACAGACAATATTTCTTTTTTCCCTTGTCCCTTGCATTGAAATAAGAGATAAAAAAAAAAAAAAAAAATGATATGATTCAACCTCAGACCCTTTTAAATGTAGCGGATAACAGCGGAGCTCGAGAGTTGATGTGTATTCGAATCATAGGAACTGGTAATCAACGATATGCTCATATTGGCGATGTTATTGTTGCTGTAATCAAAGAAGCAGTGCCCAACATGCCTCTAGAAAGATCAGAAGTAATTAGAGCTGTGATTGTACGCACGTGTAAAGAACTCAAACGTGACAATGGCATGATAATACGATATGATGACAATGCAGCGGTTATCATTGATAAAGAAGGAAATCCAAAAGGAACTAGAATTTTTGGTGCGATTGCTCGGGAATTGAGACAGTTGAATTTTACTAAAATAGTTTCATTAGCACCCGAAGTCTTATAGTCTTCTAAATCAGACTAGTAGGTTAAAATAGGACATACTTTATTTTATATTTCTATTCTCTATATTATATTAAATATTAATTATTATTATTAAATATTAATTATTATTATTCGACTATTTATATTTTCTATTTTGATATATTAAATTATACTATTTTATAGTATATTCATTCCTATTTTTATTTCTAGTTATATCATATATCATAATCATATTTATATCATAGTATAGATATAGAATAGAATATATAATTCTAGAATTGAAATTCTATTTTCTATTAATTCGAATATCTGAAATAGATCCAATTAATAGATCGTGTCTCATGCATATACTTTTAATTAAAAGAAATTCGAATTTAATAATAAATTTAATAATAATAAAAATTCAATAAAAAATAAAAAAGAAAAAAATGAAACTAAAACAAAAAAAGCATGTTGATTATATCAAAAATGAGGAGGCACCAATAACTATAATTCGTCATGGGTAGGGACATTATTGCCGATATAATAACTTCTATAAGAAATGCTGACATGGATAAAAAGGGAAGGGTTCAAATAGCATCTACTAATATCACTAAAAATATTGTTAAAATACTTTTACGAGAAGGTTTTATTGAAAACGTTCGAAAACATCAAGAAAGTAAAAAAAAATTCTTGGTTTTAACCTTACGACATAGAAAGACTAGGAAAGGGAATAAAATTATTTTTAAGCGTATCAGCCGACCCGGTCTACGAATTTATTCCAACTATCAACGAATTCCTAAGATTTTAGGCGGAATGGGGATTATAATTCTTTCTACTGCTCGAGGTATAATGACAGATCGAGAAGCTCGACTAGCAAAAATTGGAGGAGAAATTTTGTGTTATATATGGTGATTCTCCTGCGGTAACTTAATACTCTCTCGAATTTACTATTTATCTATTTGTAAAATAGAGAGGAGAAGTGAATTATAGAATTATAGAACTCTTCCTCTAGTAGTTGATACTTAAAGGGGGTTATCTGAAATGAAAGAACAAAAATTGATTCATGAGGGTTTAATTACTGAGTCACTTTCCAACGGTATGTTTCGAGTTCGATTAGATAATCAAGATCTAATTCTAGGTTATATTTCAGGGAGAATCCGACGCAGTTTTATACGTATACTACCCGGAGATAGAGTAAAAATAGAAATGAGTCGTTATGATTCAACCAGGGGACGCATAATTTATAGACTTCGAAAAAAAGATTCGAACGATTAGATCATTCTTTTAAACATCCCTCTCATAGGGGTATAATTCGAAAAAAAACTAATTTTTGTTTTCAAAAAAATAGATTCAGAATGAAGTTAAGGAATAAAAAATATGAAAATAAGGGCTTCTGTTCGTAAAATTTGTGAAAAATGTAGACTGATCCGTAGGCGCGGGCGAATTATAGTAATTTGTTCCAATCCGAGACATAAACAGAGACAGGGATAATTCTTCTCAAGTTCTAAATAAAGAACTTTCTAAAAGAAAAAAACCCATGTACATGTAAAAAGAAAGAAAAAAGAATCAGTTTTCATATAAAATGGATATTCCGCGTATCTTTCTGTATATTTCTGATTCTTCCTTATTTTTTTTTATTCTTATGAATATGAGATAATAAAATATGACAAAACCTATAGCAAAAATTGGTTTACGTAAGAATGCACGTATTGGTTCACATAAGAATGAACGTCGAATACCGAAAGGAGTTATTCATGTTCAAGCGAGTTTCAACAATACTATTGTAACTGTTACAGACGTACGAGGTCGGGTAGTTTCTTGGGCTTCCGCGGGGACTTCTGGATTCAGAGGCACAAGAAAAGGAACACCTTATGCTGCTCAAGCAGCAGCACTCAACGCTATTCGTACAGTAGTGGATCAGGGTATGCAACGAGCAGAAGTTATGATAAAGGGTCCAGGTCTCGGAAGAGATGCGGCATTACGAGCCATTCGTAGAAGCGGAATACTATTAAGTTTCGTACGTGATGTAACACCCATGCCACATAATGGATGTCGCCCCCCTAAAAAAAGACGTGTGTAGAAATAAGAATTCAAGAGATTCCAAGAAAAATAAATGAGTCAATGATCCGATCCAATAATCATAAAGAAAATAAAAATAATAGTATGGTTCTAGAAGAAGTAGCAGGATCCACTCGAACACTACAGTGGAAATGTGTTGAATCAAGAGTAGACAGCAAGCGCCTTTATTATGGTCGTTTCGTTCTGTCCCCGCTTATGAAAGGTCAAGCCGATACCGTAGGTATTGCCATGCGAAGGGCTTTACTTGGCGAAATAGAAGGAACATTTATCACACGTGCAACATCTGAGAATGTGCTGCACGAATATTCTACGATAGTAGGTATTGAAGAATCAGTACATGATATTTTAATAAATTTGAAAGAAATTGTATTGAAAAGTAATCTCTATGGAGTTAGGGACGCATCCATTTGCGTCAGAGGTCCAAAATACATAACCGCTCAAGATATCATCTCACCACCTTCTGTAGAAATAGTTGACACGACACAGCATATAGCTAACCTGACAGAACCAATTGATTTGTGTATTGAATTACAAATCAAGAGAGATCGCGGATATCATATGAAATCTACAAACGAATCTCACGATGGAAGTTATCCTATAGATACTGTATCCATGCCTGTTCTAAATGCGAATCATAGTATTCATTCTTACGGGAATGGGAATGAAAAACAAGAAATACTCTTTCTAGAAGTATGGACGAATGGAAGTTTAACTCCTAAAGAAGCACTTTATGAAGCTTCTCGTAATTTGATTGATTTATTGATTCCCTTTCTACATGCAGAAAAAAAGGACATGAATTTCGAGGAAAATGAAAACAGATCGAATCTACCCCCTTTTTCCTTTCAAGACAAATTCACTGATTTAAAGAAAAACAAAAAACGAATTCCATTAACATGTATTTTTATTGACCAATCAGAATTGCCTTCCAGGGCCTATAATTGTCTCAAAAGGTCCAATATACATACATTATTGGACCTTTTGAGTCATAGTCAAGAGGATCTTATGAAAATTGAATATTTTCGCATAGAAGATGTAAAACAGATATTGGGCATTCTACAGAAGCATTTTTCAATCAATTTACCTAAGAAAAAGTGTTAATTTGAAATCCGTTGGAATTCTAAAATTTTTTAGTTTTTATAAAGAAAAAAGAATAGAATGAGTTTAGAATCTACGGCACGATCCATATATTTGCGGATATAGATCATAAATAAGATTCTAAAATTGATTGATGTATCTAGGGAAGATCCAGAACGGGATCTTCCTTAGATACCTATGTCCTGGCATTTCACGGTTAATCAATTTTAAAAAGACCTAAAGTTAGGGATTTCTCAATAGGCAATGTTGCTCCAATACCTAACCAAAGAGCTACTGCAGTACCGATCAAAAAGACTGTTGTAGCTACTGGACGACGAAATGGATTTTGGAATTTATTGACATTCTCCAAAAAGGGTACTGTCAATAATCCTATTGGTACTGAAACCATTAAAAGAACACCCAATAACTTATTTGGTACTGTACGAAGTATTTGAAATACGGGAAAGAAGTACCATTCGGGTAATATTTCCAACGGAGTTGCAAATGGATCTGCCGGTTCACCAATCATTGACGGCTCTAGAACTGCTAAGCCTACATTACATGCAATAGTGCCTAGAATTACTACTGGAAAAATATATAAAAGATCATTGGGCCATGCAGGTTCTCCATAATAATTATGTCCCATACCCTTAGCCAATTTAGCTCTTAATACAGGATCGTTCAAATCAGGTTTCTTTGTTATTTGGATAGGTGAATTCTTAAGGATCCATCCCCCAAAAGAACCGGACATGATAATTTTTTATCATCCGGCTCGAGCACAAGAATCAAAAGAATGACAGAAATAGATCCATAGAACATAAATGGGTACATAGAGAATCTATATTTCATATCATACATATCTACATATACAATGTAGAATGACTCTATGTAAGAAAAGATTTATGAAATTCCATTTCCCCGGGTTGCAACGATTCATTGCTCATTGCAAAGAATTCAGTTCTGGCAAAGAAATGCTCCATATCCAAGCAGGCTTACAAATTCGATAATGATCAAGTGCTTTTTGGATTATCTCATGTCTTTTGTTTGCTATTTATCCCCACAAAATATCGATTTTCTTACATACAACAATACAAAGTTTTTACTTATTATTAATAAAGTCTAATCTCTGTTCTTCTTTAGAGCCCTTATTTCACTCCGATAGTATTATAGATCAGGGTCGATGCAAAGGAAATGAATGCATCTACATACTATAATTAGATTACTATCAAATCAAATTAATCAAATAAATACTATCTATCTAATCTAATATCTAATTACTAATAAATTAATAAATTATAATTTTATAATTATTCTATATAATTATTCTAATTATAATAAAAAAATCAAACAAAGTGGAATAGATAGAACATTGGATCATGCCACATCACTTATTCTAGGGATCTTACGGAGCCTGTTCATGCATAACATGATTAGGGTATAATCATAGAAAAGATTCTCCTCAAGCTAACCGGCCTATCCTATGCTACATAAGGGGATTGACCTGATGGTTGGATGCAGAGACACATTGGGTTGTGAATTCCAACGTGGCGGAAAAAATCATATATCCGCATGGAACAATCAATAGTTCAAGTCACACACTCCCATAATCCATCCTCTTTTAGTAAAATATACTTCAACTATTCGTAACAATACAATACTTCAGAGTTGAAGAGAAGTATCCAAATAACATGCCTTAATTTTTCAATAATCCATATTTGTTTTGTAGCAATTAAATATTTTTGTTCCTCCCCTATATGATAAATTACAAATATATATGATCTGCCTTTTCTATAAAGGACCTGAAATGCCTTGCTTACGTATCATTGGGAAGTGCATTAACATAAATACGGCAGTAAGAAGAGGTAATACAAAAGTATGTAAACTATAAAAACGAGTCAAAGTGGATTGGCCCACACTAGCGCTTCCACGTAATAATTCTACCAGGGACGATCCTATTATAGGAATAGCTTCAGGCACGCCTGTTACGATTTTTACTGCCCAATAGCCAATTTGGTCCCGAGGTAAGGAATAACCAGTTACGCCAAAAGATGCGGTCAATACAGCCAGAACCACCCCCGTAACCCAAGTTAATTCGCGGGGTTTTTTAAACCCACCCGTAAGATACACACGAAATACGTGCAAGATCATCATTAGAACCATCATACTTGCTGACCATCGATGAACTGATCGAATTAACCAACCAAAATTGGCCTCAGTCATTATGTATTGAACAGAGGAAAAAGCCTCTGTAACAGTTGGACGATAGTAAAAAGTCATAGCAAAACCCGTAGCCACTTGTACTAAAAAACAAGTAAGCGTAATCCCGCCTAGACAATAAAATATGTTGACATGAGGAGGAACATATTTACTAGTTATATCATCTGCAATCGCTTGAATCTCGAGACGTTCTTCGAACCAATCATATACTTTATTGAGATAGGTAACCCAAGAAGGACTCCCCCTCTGAGAGCCACATATGAGAATTTCATCTCGTACGGCTCAAGCCGAAACACACAAATACTGGTTTCAATGGATATGGAATAGATAGTTCAAAACTTCTTGGGTCTTAGCCACGTCACTCTATTTGACCCAAAGATACGAAGTAAGAATAAGAAAAATCCGGAATCTCTTCTTTGTGATGATAATGCCAAGAAATACAATCTCAAGTTGGCTCCTCCATCTTTCTTTATGTTAATTATAACAGGCCTCTTGAATCTTCTCTTACCTATCTTTTTTTTTACTTTATTTGATATTATTTGATAAGAATTCTCTTGTTGAGACCCTATGAATCAATTGAAACCTCAGATTCATACTAGAACCACGATGATTTAAGAAAGCAAAAGCTAAACTAAAAGTTTCTCTGAGTAAAAACCATTTGATCATCACTTATTCAATGAATGTAATGACTCAATAAAATCTATATCTATAGCTATAGAAAGAGTTTTCTTTTGGTCAAAACTGAAAGGAAAAATTTGTTTGATTTCGAAAAGGCCTATTTCCATCCGCTTGCGAGGTCTGAAGAATAGGTATGAATCATAGTTCAAATATTTCTTTTATTGATCTATTCTATATAGTCCGTGCTCCAGAGACTAGAATAAATATCTGACGAAGTAGAATCATCTTGATAGAGATGACAGGTACATTCTCTGTATTATCAATAGGATCAATTATAACAAGTCACACGCTCATATTCCGGAAATGAAATATTGAAACAAATAAATTTCACGATCGAACTACCAGAATAGTCTATAAATACAAGTCTTAAGCAATCTTAAGTTGAAGTATTAAGTAAGTTTAAAAGTTTAAGTAAAATAATCCTTTTTTATTGATTTATTGAAAAATAAGGACTTCCCGTTTTTAGAAACTTTTCTAAACTAATTCATTGAAATTCCGTCCAGTAAAATGGAAGAATTATAAATTTCCAAAATAATAGATAAAAATATTGCAAATAGAGCCATTGCAACCCCCATAAGTGGTGTAGTCCCCCATCCTGGAGCTACTTTTCCATATTCCGAATTCAATGGTTTCAATAAATTCCCTACGTTAGTTCGTCTTGGCCCAGATCTAGAACTACTCTCAACGGTTTTTGTAGCCATAAATCCTCTTTCATCATGAGTTTAAATCTGTTGACTTTGTATATCCTTCCGTTTTAGTTGTAAATAAACGACATTGTGGTGATCCATTGTGATCTTGAAATTATCGAAAAATGGAAACAGCAACCCTAGTCGCCATCTCCATATCCGGTTTACTTGTAAGCTTTACTGGGTACGCCTTATATACCGCTTTTGGGCAACCCTCGCAAAAATTAAGAGATCCCTTCGAAGAACATGGGGACTAGTTGAAGTAATGAGCCCCCCATATGAATATTGGGGGGCTCATTACTTCCATGGAGATAATGAAAAATCATTTCATTTTTTTAGTTGGAACTTTAGGTGGTTCTCGAAAAAAGATAGCGAAAAAGATTATTCCTAAAGTTGAAACTAACAGGAATGTATAAACCAATGCTTCCATAGATTCGATCGTGGTTTACAATTATAGCTTCCATACCTATTCATTTTGGGTCATTTACAAAAAAAAATTATAAATTTAAATTTACAATTTGCTATTATTTAAATTTACAATTTGCTATTAATATAACTATAATATAAATTATAAATGATAGTATAATATTTACAATGATAGTATAATATTTACTATATACCATATTTAATACTATAATTTATATAATTTAGTATTACTTAGTATTACTATAATTCTATCTATCTAACTATAATTCTATCTATCTATTATCTATCTTTCTATCTATCTATTATCTATCTATATATATATAAATATATATATATATAAATATATAAATATTATATATAAATATATAAATATTATATTATAAATATCTAAATATTATATATTATATAAATATATAAGTATAATATAAATATTAATATAAATATAATTATAATAAAAAAATAAAATAAAATAAATAATAATATAAAAATAATAATATAGATAATAATAGATAATAGATAATAAAAAAAAAATAATAAAAAAATATATATATATAGGCAAAGGAATCTTGTATCAAACTACTTGTCTCCTTGTAGTTGGATCTCCAAGTTTTTGGAATGCTCCAAATTCCACTTGAGCATCCAAATCTGGATCAATACCGGCAAAAACATCTCTAAACAAGGTTCTGGCGCCGTGCCAAATGTGTCCGAAAAAAAAGAGCAAAGCAAATGTAGTATGCCCAAAAGTGAACCAACCCCTCGGACTGCTACGAAAAACACCATCGGATTTCAAAGTAGCCCGGTCTAATTCAAAAATTTCACCTAATTGGGCACGTCTAGCATATTTTTTCACAGTAGCAGGATCACTATAACTGACTCCATTGAGTTCTCCACCATAGAATTCAACAGTTACCCCTACTTGTTCAACACTATACTTTGATTCTGCCCTTCTAAAAGGAACATCGGCCCTCACAATTCCGTCTCCATCTACCAAAACTACCGGAAATGTTTCAAAAAAGGTAGGCATACGACGTACAAAGAGTTCGCGCCCTTCTTTATCTCTAAATATGGGGTGCCCTAACCACCCAACAGCTATTCCATCCCCGTTGTCCATTGAACCTGCTCTGAATAATCCCCCTTTCGCCGGATTATTACCAATGTAATCGTAAAAAGCTAATTTTTCGGGAATTTTGGACCAAGCTTCTGATAAGCTCAGATTTTCGGCTAGTCCGGCCCCAACTCTTCGATATATTTCTTGCTGGAAGTATCCCTGATCCCACTGATAACGAGTGGGGCCAAATAATTCGATTGGGGTAGTTGCTGAACCATACCACATAGTTCCAGCAACAACGAAAGCTGCAAAAAAAACAGCAGCAATACTACTGGAAAGCACAGTTTCAATATTACCCATGCGTAATCCTTTGTATAGACGTTGAGGAGGGCGGACACTAAGATGGAATAGACCCGCTAATATGCCCAATGTACCTGCTGCAATATGATGAGAAGCTATTCCCCCCGGAACAAAAGGATCAAAACCTTCCGCACCCCACGCTGGATTTACAGATTGTACTTTTCCAGTTAGTCCATAAGGATCAGACACCCATATTCCAGGACCATATAAGCCTGTTACATGAAATGCGCCAAAGCCAAAGCAAGCCACTCCTGAGAGAAATAAATGAATTCCAAAAATCTTGGGCAAATCTAAAGAGGGTTTTCCCGTACGTTCATCCGAGAATATCTCTAGGTCCCAATACACCCAATGCCAAATAGCTGCCAAGAAGCACAAGCCAGAAAACACAATATGTGCCCCTGCCACGCCTTCATAACTCCAAATGCCCGGATTCGTTATAGTTCCTCCTGAGATGTTCCAACCCCCCCACGAATTGGTTATTCCTAAACGAGTCATGAAGGGTATAACGAACATGCCTTGTCTCCACATTGGATCAAGAACAGGGTCAGAGGGATCAAAAACTGCTAATTCATATAGAGACATCGAGCCGGCCCAACCAGAAACTAGAGCTGTATGCATTATATGGACAGAAAGCAATCGACCGGGATCATTCAATACGACAGTATGAACACGATACCAAGGCAAACCCATGTAAATACCCCTTTCTAAAAAATAAACAGACATTATGTAACTTTATCGCATTGGAAAAGACTAGACCGTGTACTTCACCTGTTCGGTAGAAAAGGGATTAATATTTATTTGTATTCCCTTCTTTTATCTTAAAGGAAATAGAAATATAAAAGAACAATTCTGTTTATATTTAATAATAACAAAGAGAAACAGATCTTATTCTATACCCGATAAGTACCAATACGCAATGGGAGTATTTTGTTTGGGGAAAAGAATACATAGATACTTGTTTATCTTTATCATTTGAAATCATTCGAACAATTGTCCGATCCGATCGATCCGTTAGTTCCAATTTTTATTTATTCATTCTGCCTTCCTCTATGAGACTTCCAGTCTATATATAAAGTCTATATCTATATTATAATATTATAATCATTATAATCTATATACACTAGATTATATCTACTATGACTATGATATATAAATTTAGATTCTAATAAATATATAATATATAAATAGAATCTTCTGTCATGTATCATAGTACATAGTATATATACATGGTATATATAATACATATATATATATAAATATATATATAATATATATAAATAAAATATATATAAATATAAAATATAATAATAATATAAATAATAATATAAATATATAAATAATATAAATATATAAAAATATATAAAATTAAATTTAAATATTAAATAAAATCTAATATCTAATATAAATAGAAATTATAAAATAAATATAAATAAATATAATATAATTTTAATATAAATAATATAATAAATTAAATATAATAAATATAAAATATAAATTCTAAAATTATATGTAATGTAATTATTAATTTTAAGAATTTATTATTAATTTAAGAAATAAAGAGAAAAAATGATGAAAACAATAAAGCCATTGTTTTGTTACGTTTCCATATTAAAGTAAAGTATAGTACTTCATTTTTTCTTTATTTTAATGCCCGTTGGTATTCCAAAAGTGCCTTTTCGGAGTCCTGGAGAGGAAGATGCTGTTTGGGTTGACTTATAGTGCGACTTGTTAGACATATTGGTCATATGGGATTTCCCCGTTACCTCCCCCGATCGAGTATTCTCTGTTTCGCCCAATCCAATAGATATATATTCAATTCAATATTGTATTGATTGAACCATCAAAAATTCGGAGCGTGAAGCACAATTAGATCAATTCCTATTGGGGATCAATATTATCAATTATTCTAATTGATGGTTTACTTGGACTGAGAAAATTAAAGTATACAGGCTCCGCTCATAGAATACCAAATTGGGAATGGTAAGAGTAAAGTACTAGAATGGGAGTGTAATTGTAGTAATATAAATATTGATGTAAATGTAGTAATATTCAATTTCAATATTTAAATATAATATAATTAATTTAAATATAATTTAAATATAAAATATAATTTCAATATAATATAATATATATTATATATTAATTATTATTTCTTATATATTAATTATATTTTCTATTATAATTATATATATATATTTATATATATATATATTATAATACTATATGATCTATACGATACGATTACACGATATAATTACGATTACACGATATAATTACCACTTGTATCATAGGCTATTCTTAGCCTTACTATAGAGATAATCTCAAACTGTCTACCAAGTACTATGATGAATACATGGAATCGTTTGGGTAAAGGTATGAAACGAATTGAAAAAAAAAATAAGCAGTACTGAAATCATTTGCCCTATATGTGCAAATATAATTCGGGCAAATATTCCCCCGGAGTAGAACAAAAACCTAAAATAATTGAAAGGACCCATTCAGGAACAAGAAAATTACATCGTGATTTGAATTTTGATGAAACAATACATCAATGAGAAGTTAGTTCAATAAGTTACGAAAATTCTTTTTTTTTTTTTTTTACTTTTTATACATTATAGAATATAGGGAACGGGAAGGAGGCCAAAACTCATGTTAAAAAAAAAAAATGGAAGAAAAAACGCTTCATTAGAAAAACAGTTAGAAAAAAAAGAAATAAGACTGGAATCGACACATTGATTTTTTTCTCTTTTGAACCGTATGCATCCAAAGGTGCACGTACGGTTCCACAGGGATACAATTTTGCCCTAATCAACCGACTTCATCGAGAAAGACTACTTTTTTTAGGCCAAGAGGTTGATAGCGAGATCTCGAATCAACTTGCTGGTCTCATGGTATATCTCAGCATAGAAGATGCTACTAGGGATCTTTATTTGTTTATAAACTCTCCAGGCGGATGGGTAATACCAGGAATAGCCATTTATGACACTATGCAATTTGTGGTACCCGATGTATATACAATATGCATGGGATTAGCAGCTTCAATGGGATCTTTCATTTTGGTCGGAGGAGAAATTACCAAACGTCTAGCATTCCCTCACGCTTGGCGCCAATGAGTTTTTTTATAAAAAAAAAGAAGACTATGCCTTCGCTCTATCGAATATGAATCAAATAAAAAAAAAAGAATAAGTAATAATAGCATGGCACTTCGAGTTCGATATGAGCAAACCATTATTGTTTTTTCCTAACATGAGATTTTGTATTGAGATAATAGTATGAAAAAGAAGGGTTATTACCAATTGGATCTTGATCTTATGTGTCAAGAGTTAATTTCAGCGTCACAAACCATTTTTCTTCCACACCAGAAGTCTCTTTCTTATCTTTATGTTATTAGAGAAAGAGTAAAAAAAAAATGGAAAAATTTTTTTTATCCTTCTTGGATCGTATCAAAAAGAAACTTTGGGATTGCTAAACCACAGACAAGATAAATAGATAAATTATATTTATATAATTTATATATTAAATTATATATATATAATAAAGTAAAATAAAGCAACAGAACCATCATAGTATTTTTCTTTACTACTACGAAAGGAAGGGTGGTAAATGGATCATCTAAACATTTGGATCATATGAGTTATATTTCTTCTTTTCGATAGAAAAAATTCTATTGCAAAAGGAAAGGAAGAAAAAAGAAATTCCATTGCAGAGCCGTATGCAATGTACAAAATATGCCCGTACGGTTGTTTAATTTCTTCTTGTTATTTTGATTCCCCCTTACTTTAATCAAATCGTGCGAGATACGCATAGAAGAATCGTTCATGATGTTATATCAATATCATCAGGGTTATGATTCACCAACCTGCTAGTTCTTTTTATGAGGCACAAGCAGGGGAATTTATCCTGGAAGCAGAAGAACTGTTGAAGCTTCGCGAAAACCTCACAAAAGTTTATGTACAAAGAACGTACAACCCTTTATGGGTTATATCCGAAGACATGGAAAGGGATGTTTTTATGTCAGCAACAGAAGCCCAAGCTCATGGCATCGTTGATCTTGTAGCGGTCGAAGATGAGAATACTGGAGATTTTATATATATATAAATATATAAATATAGAATTCCATTTCAAAATTCGAATTTTCCGTGATTTGATAGTGAATAGAAATCTTTCATAATCATCAACCATCAGGTTAAGATCGATAGGTTAAGATCGATCTAAGCCAACCCACTCTATTCTATCTAGAATGAGATTATATAGACACGACATGCCAACCATTAAACAACTTATTAGAAACGCAAGACAGCCAATAAGAAATGTCACGAAATCCCCCGCTCTTCGAGGATGTCCTCAGCGTCGAGGAACATGTACTAGGGTGTATGTGCGACTCGTTCAGTTCAGATCATGAGTTTGAAGAAATGAAAAAAATTTTTCCAGTATCTATGTAATGTAATTTATGGTTTCTATTGGTGCAAATCCAATCACTCCGTTTTAGATGAGAAGCAATTCTCCATTGGTAGCAAATAGTTATCCATTAAGCAGAGGAAATAGTCTTATAAGAAGCAAAAGGGTTATGCTCCTATTCTTATTCTTATTCTTGAAAAAAAAAACGGACTAACAGGGTCAGCTACCCAGCCAACTTTCACTTTACAGAATTAAATGCCGTCACTGTATGGATAGCTTTTTTGTGAAAAGGACTATTACTTTCTAATTAGAATTAGAAAAAAAAAATAATTCTAATTGAAAAAAGGATGGGGTAGAGCCAAAGAGTGTGAACTATACAAGTTCACAATAAAATTCGATGAAATGAAAGAAGAGGCTCCGGTGTATAGAGAGGACCTCACCGTTTAAAAAGTTGCCATAGAAACGAGGAAACCCACTATTTAGCAGCAGTAGAATTTCTTATTTCCAGGCAAGATACGATACCCGGAAGTAAAAATTGTGGTCGGGAAGGTCATAGTAGCAAAAGCCATTGGAATTTATATTTTATATATCGGAAAAATCCGTTTTGTTATTAATCGACCGGAGGAAAAGGATGACTGAAAGAAGAGAAATGCATTAGTTATTCAAGAAAGTTTCATTTGATTTAATGACCAGAGTTAAACGGGGATATACAGCTCGAAGACGTCGAAAAAAAATTGGTTTATTTGCATCAACCTTTATAGGGGCTCATTCAAGACTTACTCGAACGAGTACTCAACAAAGAATGAGAGCTTTGGGTTCCTCTCATCGAGATAGGAGCAGGAAAAAGAGAGATTTTCGTCGTTTGTGGATCACCCGGATAAATGCAGTAACTCGTGAGGATATGGTATCCTATAGTTATAGTAGATTCATACACAATCTGTACAAGAAACAATTGCTTCTGAATCGTAAAATACTTGTGCAAATAGTCCTATCAAATAAGATTTGTTTTGATATGATTTCAAATAAAATCATTAATCAATCAAATACAAATAAAGGAATAAAAGAATCTTAATAGAATATAAGAATATACTATACAGGAAACAAGAATGATTGAAACAGAATTTCCCGGAGTCCATTCTCCGGGAAGATAGAAGAAAAAGAAATTAAGATTTGAAATAAACGAGCATCTTTCAAAAAAAAAAGATTTATTACCCATTTTTCCTTTTTTATAACATTTTATAACACAAGAATCAACTCGGGATTCTAGGTTTTTCGAGCAAAACATTAATCTGAGCTTGAGTTCCTATTGGAGTTTTGAGGAGTATGTCTATTTATTTTTGGTTCTAGGACCTGTAGTTCTAGGGATCGACTCCCCTCTCTCCAATTGTTTCTCATTATTACGAAAAGGTAACGAAGATAAAATACGAGCTTGTTTTATAGCAATAGTAATTAATCGTTGTTGTTTCAAGGTCAACCTATTCATCCGTCTAGATAAGATTTTTCCTTGTTCACTAATAAATCGACTAATTAAACTCATGTTTCTATAATCGATTCGATCCCCCGATCCAATTGGGGGTAAACGCCTACGAAAAGATCGCTTGTATTTACGAAAAGGTTGTTTGTATTTATCCATGGTTTGCTTATTCCTTGTTTGTTTATTTCTTATACTTATATCTTATATCTTATATATAATTATAAATAAAATAATCTAGAAAATAGAAAATACAATTCGACTTTTTTTTATTCATTTAAGATCCGACCAAAATAGGATTTGGTTTGTATTATCTATGTGAAGATGTCAAGTTCTTACTCTTCCCGCTCCTTGGAAAAATCACACATGCATTCTGTTCCATCTATTTCTTTATTTCCCCATGAATCATATATTTTTGACAATAGCGACAAAATTTTCTCAATTCTAATCGATTGGGTGTATTGTGTCGATTCTTTTGAGTAATATATCTAGAAAAGCCCGGCGATTCTTTATTGACACCCTTTCGAACACAATTGGTACATTCCAAAATCACTATAATTCTGATATCTTTACCCTTGGCCATGGACCTCCTTTTCATTTTGGATCGACTTCACTTTTGAACTCTCCTCATTTTTGTTTTTGATCCGAACCAAAAACAAAAGAAAATACAAAATATATATTTACTAACTAGAGATGGAATTTTAAAATATTATTATTATTAGAAGTCGAATGACTTCGAAGTACTATAATCTAAAACAATAAAGAAAGAGAGTCATATTCATTAATAGAAGTTCATTAATATAAGAATATTAAATATAGTAATAATTAAGTAATACAATTTTTTCTAACTAGGAATTATTCCTTTCCTATCCTAATTCCTAATCCACATTTCTATTTCTTTTATCCCAAATTATATCGTAGATTCACTGTATTTTGACTGAGGTTCGATACACTTTTTTTTTCCTATCCTAAAGAAAAGGGGATCTAAATTGAAGCCATGTTACGTGGAATGGTATCTCAAATCTTCTTCATTTCTTCACATATCAATACAAGACAAGAATTCAATTAGAATTAAAAAAAGGGGAATGACAAGGCATCTGGAAATAAACGATTAATTTCTATCAATAGACCCGCTAAAGACCCAAACCATAGAGTGGTTAGCACAGGTGCCGTGGAGAGATATGTTTTTATATCTCGCATTTTAAATCCTCCTTCTTCTTTGATATTTATTTATTTTAAATTTTTTTCTTTATTATTAATCATTATATTTATTATTAAATATTAAATTAATATATTTTATTTATATAAATATTATATGTTTTTTATTTATTTTATATTTATTATATTTTATTTATTTTATTTATATTTATTTTATTTATATAATATTTATATAAATATTATTATTATAATATTGATATTATAAATATAAATATTATATTATTTAATTATATTAATTATTTAATTATATTATTATAATTATATTATTATATATATTATATATATGTTATATGTTAATATGTTAATAATATATATGTTATGTTATATATTATTATATATTGTTGATATGTTAATAATATATATGTTTATGTTATATTAGTTAGATATTAGTTATTAGATATTAGTTATATTAAGTTAATTACATTATAGTAAATATTATTATAATTAGAATTTAATATTATAATATTATTAAATTCTAATATTATTAAAATATTTATTATTATAATATTAATATAATATATTTTTAKWTTATAATTATTTTTTTATTTTATTTTAATATTTTAATTTTCATATTTATTTTTGAATATATAATTATATTTAATTATATATATATATATTATTAATATTATTATTAATTATTAATATTATTATTATTATTATTTTCTTATTATTATTATTTTCTTATTATATATATATATAATTTCTATAATTAGATAATTTATATAATTAGAAATTAATATAATTCTAAATAATAAAAAAATTAGATTAAACATATGATTATATGAAACTAAAAAAAAAATATGAAAAAAAAAATGACAAGAACATTATACCTAATTCTACCTAATATATATATTATATAGGTAGTAAGGTAGAGGAAAAATAGGTGAAAAACGAACGATGTAGAAAACAAGACATGGATTTTGTACAATGACACTGTACAACAATCTTAAAAAGGGATGTAGCGCAGCTTGGTAGCGCGTTTGTTTTGGGTACAAAATGTCGCGGGTTCAAATCCTGCCATCCCTATTTTTGCATACTATATGTACACAAGACCCCCCCAAGGGTCAAAAAATATTTTCTTTACAATCGAATCTAATCTTATGGGATATAAGAAAACGCTCTTAGTTCAGTTCGGTAGAACGCGGGTCTCCAAAACCCGATGTCGTAGGTTCAAATCCTACAGAGCGTGATTCCGTTTATGTTATGTCGAATTATAATGAAATAACTTCACAAAACTAAAACAAAGTTTAATTGCAACTTTAATTTGACCTCCTCCTTGTAGGAGGTCAAATTAAAAAAAGAAAAGTTACTCAATCAAAGGTCCAACTGATCACCGCGTCTGTATTGTAAATATGCAGTTACAAATAATCCTGTTAAAGTAATAGGAATTAGACCTAAGACGATTCCAAATAGGAAAACTTCAATCATTTCAATTTGTTTTAGGGAATAAAAAGAGAGGTAAGACCTATCCCTAAATATTAATCTGAATTATCCGTGAATCTCAATAACCAGGAATTGGCAATTGACGCGGAAAGGAACCATAGAATACCGGAAATGAAATATGAATATTCAGGGGGCTTTTTTTTTTTTTAATTGTTTATTTAATTTCATTCATTTCAGATAAGTCGTATCTTGTTCAAACCAATAAATAGAGCTGCAGTTATAGTTGAAGCAGCCACTAAAAAACCGAAATAACTAGTTAGAATAAGCATGAAAGAGCTAAATTAGATATGTTCTTTTATTACATATGTGAATAAAACATTTACCTAAGTTTCAATCCATATACAATGGTAAGAAAAACTTAATTGAAAGAATTAGTCTAGTTCCAATTGAAAATTCTTGATTCATCAGTCATTATAGATGGACACTAAAAAAAAGATAGATATAGGTAATATAGGCGGAAAAAGGGATTCATCAACTGTGCCATTGACCGATCCTGTGATTCCGAATCAACAGATTCCTTGTGCAATATTCCAAAACTATTTAAGTTTAAGTAATTTTTTAATAGAAATAGAATAAAACAAAAGAATTGAATTCGAAAATAACCTACATTTTTCTCATTTTTTTTTTCAATAGATCTAAGGGCTTGATATTCCCTTTTACTTTTTTAATTTGAACTCATTGAATTCTGTACAGTAATATAATAGGTTGGTTCATTGCCCATTAGATTTGGAAAGATAAAATTGTACCATGATCTATAAAAAAAATATGAACCACGAAGGGGATTTATAGATTTTACATAACATACCATTCAAAATCTTTACTTTATATTACTATGATGAAGCCGCTAATGTAAACCTTACTTAGATCTTATATTCGAAATTATAAGGAAACGTATATTTATACATATACAAGGAAGATATAGCATTTCCTTTCGGTACTTATTGATACTGCGTTGCTGCGTTAGAGAAAGGATAGCTATACTGATTTGGTCTACTCTAAATACACCTTTGGTGTACAATTGACGATCTCACAAAAAAGCAGTAGT